GTATATTAGATTAATTAAATATTTATATATATAAATATTATTAATAAAATAATATATTAAATTAAATTATTTAATTTAATATATTAATATAAGTATATTTATTTAAATTTAATATAACATATTTATATTAAAATAACTAATATTTATTTAATTAAATATAAATTATTTATTATTAAATAATTATTTAATAATGCATTAATAATTTAATTAAATATAAATTATTTAATTTAATTAAATAATGAATAAGGATATGTATACATGTCATAATTTATATTTTATCTAGAAATATGTGGCACAGGATATAATCCCAAAAATTCCTCAGAGAATAATAAATATCACTCTAATTATTAAAAATAATTTTTAATTTAAAATATTATTTTATATAAAGTAATAGAAGTCTTTATATAAAATATATTTATTTATTTAAATTAAATAATTTATATATATATATATAAATGTGTATGTATTATTTTTATATTATATTAAAAAAAAAAAAAAAAATAAGAAATTTATTTTACAAATTATTTCTAGTTTTTATATTTATGTATTATTTATTATTTATATAAGATTTTATTTGCAATATTTTATAATTTTAAATAAATTATTTTTAATCTATTATATTATTTTATAAATTTTATTAAATTTAATTAAAATTAAATTAAGTAAAATAAATTTATTATTTTCAAAAATTTGTGCCAGCAGTTGCGGTAATACAAAAAATAAAATAAAATATTATTAAATTAAATAAAATATTTATTTTTATTATAATAAATATTAAAATTTTAGATAAAATTAAATTTTAATTTAAAAATAATTTTTTATATGAATTTGAAAATTTTAAATAAACTAGGATTAGATACCCTATTATTAAAATTAAAATTAAAATTATTAATTATTAAAAGTTAAATTCTTAAAATTTAAAGAAAATGGCAGTATTTTAATCAATTTAGAGGAATTTGTTAATTAATTGATAATACACGATTAATTTTACTTAATTTATATTTGTATATCGTTGTTAAAAATTTATTTTTTAATAATTTTAAATATTTAATTTTTAAAAATTTAATTTAAATCAAATCAAGATACAGTTATAATTAAGAATTTTATGAATTACAATAAATAAATATTTAATTGAATTTTAATTTGAAAATTTTAAATAAAATTGGATTTAAATGTAATTTTATTAAATTTAATTAAATGATTAAAGTTATAAAATATGTACATATTGCCCGTCACTCTCATATATTTAATTGAGATAAGTCGTAACAAAGTAGAGGTACTGGAAAGTGTTTCTAGAATATCAAATTTAATCTAATAGTTAGATATTTATTTACAATAAATTATTTATTGTGCAAATCAATAAAATTTGATTTTAATAAAATCTTAATAATATTATTATTTTTTTTATTTTATATAAATAAATTAATTTTATATTTAATAGTTTAATTATTTATTTAAAAAAAATTTTTAATTTTATATAAATTATTATTGAAAAAAAAAGATTAAATAATTTTAATTAAATATTTATATATTTAATAAGAAAATTTAATTTATTGTATCTTGGGTATCAGAGTTTATTAATTAAATATTATTTATTTATTTTTCTCGAAATTTATTTATTTATTAATTAATTTAATTTAATATATAAAAATTATAATATATTAGTTAATAGAATCTAAAAGTTATTCGGTTTAAATTATATCTAGTTTATATAGAAAAAAATTAAATTTTTTTAATATATTATTAATTTATTTTTTATATATAAATAAATTATTATTATTATTAAAAATATTATAAGGGATAAGCTTTATAATAAATTTTTATATTAATTTTATTTTAATAAAATTTATATGATTAATATTTTTTAATTAATGTATTTTTTTATAAATATTTTTATTTTGATAAAATATTTTTTTTTAATTATTTTATTTATATATAAAAAATATAATAATTTTTATTTTGTTATAATGATTAAATGAGTATATTTATTTTATATTAAAATATATTTAAATTATTTTTTATAATATTAATGAATTCGACAAATTAAGTATTCAACTGTTTAACAAAAACATTTCTTTAAGTTAGTAAATTTTAAGTATAATCTGCCCACTGAATTATTTTAAAGGGCTGCAGTATATTAACTGTGCAAAGGTAGCATAATCAATAGTTTTTTAATTGGAAACTTGTATGAATGATTAAATGAAATATTAATTTTATATATATATTAATTATAAAAATTTATTTTTTATTGAAAAAGATAAAATATTTATAAAAGACAAGAAGACCCTATAGATTTTTATATATAAATTTATTTAATTTATTTATATATTAAATTGGGGTGATTATAAAATTTATTAAACTTTTATTTTAATTACATTAATTTATGAATTTTAGATCTTTTTTTGAAAATATGTAGATTAAATTACCTTAGGGATAACAGCATAATTTTAATTTAAAGTTCTTATTTAAATTAAAGATTGTGACCTCGATGTTGGATTAAGATTTAAAATTAGGTGAAAATTTTTAGTTTTTTAGTCTGTTCGACTAATAATTTCTTACATGATCTGAGTTCAAACCGGTGTAAACCAGGTTGGTTTCTATCTTTATTTAGGATTTATTTTTAGTACGAAAGGAATTAAATTGATAATATTTTTATTTTTTTTTTGAATATTATTAGCTATTTTGGCAGACTAATTGTTATTAAATTTAGAATTTAATTATATATAATTTATTATATAAATAGTAAATTTTATTTATTTTAATATTTTTAATTTTTTTATTGATAATTTTATTAAGAGTTGCATTTTTTACTTTATTAGAACGTAAAGTTTTAGGGTATATTCAATTGCGAAAGGGGCCAAATAAATTAGGATTAATTGGGTTATTTCAACCTTTTAGAGATGCTATTAAATTATTTTCTAAGGAAATTTTATTTTTAATTAAAATTAATTATTTATTTTATTTATTTAGTCCTTTTTTTTCTTTTTTAAATGCTTTATTAATTTGATTAGTATTTCCTTTTAGTGAAGGAAATTTTTTTTTTGATCTAGGATTTTTATTTTTATTATGTTCTTTAGGTATAAATGTATTTATAATTATAATTAGAGGTTGATCATCTAATTCTAATTATGCATTATTAGGGGGGTTTCGTGCTATTATTCAAGTTATTTCTTATGAAGTTAGTTTAATTATAATTATATTAAATAGTTTATTATTTTTAATGAGATTTAATTTAATTATATTTAGATTATTTCAATTAAAGTGTTGATTTTTATTTTTTTTATTGCCTGCTTCTTTGATATTTATAGTAAGAATTTTAGCAGAGACTAATCGAACTCCTTTCGATTTTGCTGAAGGAGAAAGAGAGTTAGTTTCAGGGTTTAATATTGAATATGGGGGTTATTTATTTGCTATAATTTTTTTAGCTGAATATTCTATAATTATATTTATAAGATTTTTATTTATTTTAATATTTATAGGTTCTGATTTATTTAATTTAATATTTTATTTTAAATTATTATTTGTAATGTTTTTTTTTATTTGAATACGAGGTACTATGCCTCGTTATCGTTATGATAAGTTAATATATTTAAATTGAAAGATTTATTTACCTGTTTCTATATTAATGTTAGTATTAATATTTAGAATTAAAATTTTAATAAATTGAAATTTTTTTAGTAAAAATTAATAGAAAATTTATTTTCTTTTTTAAGTTTTCAAAACAAATACTTTTACAAGTTCATTAATTAATTTAATATTTTATTTCAATTTATATTTAAAATAGGGTATAAAAAAAAATATAAGAAGTATATAACTGAAATTACTTGATTTAAGTTGATAAAGGGATCTTCTACAGATTTTCTTCCAATTCATGATAATAAAAGAAAAATATTAATAAATGTATAAAATAAAATTTTATTTCTTAAGTAATAAGATCTTCCTTTAATTATTTTATTAAAAGTAAAAGGTATAATAAATAAAATTAAAATAGATATAAGTAATGCAATAACCCCTCCTAATTTTCTGGGAATAGATCGTAAAATTGCATAAGCAAATAAAAAATATCATTCGGGTTGAATGTGAGGGGGGGTTACTATTGGATTAGCTTCAATAAAATTATCATTATCATTTAGTAAATAAGGAAATTTAAGTGAAAATATAATTAATAAAATGACTAAGATTATGAACCCTAAAATATCCTTTAGTGAATAAAATGGGTGAAAAGGAATTTTATCAAATTTATTGTTTACATTTAAGGGGTTTCTTGAGCCTTGAGTATGAAGGAAAATTAAATGAATTAATACTAGTGCAATTAAAATGAATGGTAGGATAAAGTGGAAAGAAAAAAATCGGTTTAAAGTTGAATTATTAATTGAGAATCCTCCTCAAATTCATTGAACAATATTATTCCCTAAATAAGGAATAGCAGATAAAAGATTAGTAATTACAGTTGCTCCTCAAAAAGATATTTGCCCTCAAGGTAAGACATATCCTACAAATGCTGTTATTATTATAATTAATAAAATAATAATTCCGATAAATCAAGTTATTTTATTTATAAAAGTTTCATAGTATATATTTCGTCCAATATGAATATATACACAAATAAAAAAAAAAGAAGCTCCGTTAGCATGTATAATTCGATAAAATCATCCGTTATTAATATTATGATTAATATGATTAATTCTTTCAAAAGCTAATAAAGTTCTTGGGTTATAATTTATAGATAAAAAAATTCCTGTGATAATTTGAATTATTAAGCATAATCCTAATAAAGATCCATAATTTCAGAAAAAGTTAATATTTCTTGGAGAAGGTAAATTAATTAGAGATTTATTAATTATTTTAATTAAAGGATGAGTTTTTTTTATTGAAATTAAATGGTTCATTAGTATTTTTTTCGAAGTGGTCCTTTTAAATTTAGAATTATTTTGGATGTATAAATTATTATAAAGAATAATATATTAATTGTTAATAAGCTAATTATTAATGCATTATTGTTAAATAGTTTAAATAAAAAGTTATAATCATTTATAATTAATGAAGAAGAGTAGTTAAAATAGTTAATTTTATAATTGAATATTTCATATTTTGTAATTATTAATATAATTATTATAATTATTATTATAATAATATAAAATTTAAAATTAATTTTAAATTTTATATTAGTTGAAATACTACATATATATATAAATAAAATTATTAATCCTCCAATAAATATAATAAATAATAAATATGAAAATCATGATTTATTAATTAATAGATTTATAAAAAAACATCTGTTTAATAGTTGAATAAAAATAATAAAATTTAAAATTATAGGATTTTTAGATAATCTAAAAATTAGAGTAGTTATAATAAATCTTATTATTAATAAAAAGTAAATTATATTCAAAAAATAGTTTATTAAAAATAATAATTTTGGAGATTATTGATAATATGTTTATATTTTTTTTGAAGTTTTAAAAGTTTTCTTATTTTTGATTTACAAAATCAATATTTTATTATTTAAATTATTAAAACTTATTTATGTTTGATTGATTTTTTTTTTTATGTTTATAATAGGTTTATATTTAATTTTATTAAATCGTAAAATTTTATTAACTATATTAATTAGTTTAGAATTTTCTATATTAGGTTTATTTTATTTATTATTATTTTATTTAATAATATATTATAATGAATTTTATTTTATGATATTATTTATGGTTTTTATAGTAATGGAAAGTGTATTAGGTTTATTAATTATATTTTGTATGGTTCGATTTATTGGTAATGATATTTTTGAGGTTATAAATTTATTAGAATGTTAAAATTATTATTTTTTTTTTTTTTTTTTTTTTTTTTGTTAAATAATAAGAAAAGTTGATTTTTTATAAATATATTAATTTATGTATTTTTAATAATATTATTAATAAATTTTTCTATTATGAATTTTTTTAATATTTCGATGATATTTAGTTTAGATATTTTGTCTTTAGGCTTATCTATATTAAGAATTTGAATTGTTATAATGATAATTATAGTAAGAGAAACAATTTATTATAAAAAAAATAATTTATTTTTTTTTATAATAAATAATTTATTATTATTATTAATATTATTATTAGTTTTTTTAAGAATAAATATTTTTTATTTTTATTTTTTTTTTGAGGTTTCTTTATTACCAGTTTTATTTTTAATTCTTGGTTGAGGATATCAAGTTGAACGAATTCAGGCGGGGGTATATTTATTATTTTATACATTGGTTTTATCTTTACCTATATTATTAGTTTTAATTACTATTTTTAATAAGGATAATTATTTAATAATTTATATAATTAATAATCATAATATATTTATTGTTTATTTTATTTTAATAATATCTTTTTTAGTAAAAATACCTATATTTGGGGTTCATTTATGACTTTTAAAGGCTCATGTTGAATCCCCTGTTTCAGGTTCTATAATTTTAGCTGGATTAATGTTAAAATTAGGAGGTTTTGGGTTAATACGTTTAATAAAATTTTTTTCTTTAAATTTGTTAAAGTTAAATTTTTATTTTATTATTTTATCTTTATTAGGTGGAGTTTATTTAGCTTTAATATGTTTAATACAATTAGATTTAAAATTATTGATTGCTATATCTTCTATTGTTCATATATCAATAGTTATTTCTGGTATTTTTATTATAAATAATTTTGGATTTAGAGGGAGTTACTTAATAATGTTAGGTCATGGTTTATGTTCTTCTGGTTTATTTTTATTGTCTAATTTATGTTATGAGCGGTTTATAAGACGTAGAATGGTTTTTAATAAGGGAATTATTAATTTTTTACCCTTATTAAGATTATGGTGATTTTTATTAGTTTCTTCAAATATAGCTTCTCCTCCTTCAATAAATTTATTAAGAGAAATTAGTTTAATAATTAGAATTTTAAGATTTTCTTTTTATTTAATTTTTATTTTAATTTTATTAAGATTTTTTAGTGCGGTTTATAATTTATATTTATATTCTTTTAGTCAACATGGTTATTTTATAGAAGATTTGTTAAGATTTAATATTATTAATATTCGTGAATATTTAAGATTATTTTTGCATTGATTTCCTTTAAATTTTATAATTTTATTAGTTGATTTTGTTTTTATATTAATATATTTAAATAGTTTAATAAAAATTTTAATTTGTGGAATTAATGTTACAATAATTTTGTTTTAAATAATTAATTTATGTTATTATTTAATTTTTTTTATATATTTATTTTTTATATGTTTATATAGAGGATTTATAGGTTTAAATTTTATTATATATGATTATTATGTTGTTATAGAGTGAGAATTAATTACTTTAAATTCATCTAGTATTGTAATATTATTAATTTTTGATTGAATTAGAGTGTTTTTTATGATGTTTGTTCTTATAATTTCTAGAATAGTAATGTATTATAGAAAGTTTTATATATCTATGGAATTATTTCAGGTTCGTTTTATTTTTTTAGTTCTATTGTTTGTAATTTCTATATTATTAATGATTTTAAGTCCTAATTTAATTAGAATTTTATTAGGATGGGATGGATTGGGATTTATTTCTTATTGTCTTGTGATTTTCTATCAAAATATTAAATCTTTTAATTCTGGTATGTTAACAGTTATTATAAATCGAGTAGGTGATACTATAATTTTAATATGTATTAGTTGAATATTTAATTATGGGAGTTGAAATTTTATATTTTATAAACATTTAGTTTATAGAGATATTGAACTATCTTTAGTTTGTTTATTAGTATTTTTAGGTGCTATTACTAAAAGAGCTCAAATTCCTTTTTCTTCTTGATTACCGGCAGCTATAGCTGCTCCTACTCCAGTTTCTGCTTTAGTTCATTCTTCTACTTTAGTTACTGCGGGAGTTTATTTATTATTTCGTTTTATAAATTTATTAGAGGGTATATTTATTATAAAAATTTTATTTATTATTTCTTTATTAACTATATTTATAGCAGGAGTTTCAGCTAATTATGAATTTGATTTAAAGAAGATTATTGCTCTATCTACTTTAAGACAATTAGGGCTAATAATAGTAATTCTAAGATTAAATATGAAATTGTTATGTTTTTTTCATTTATTAACTCATGCTTTATTTAAATCTTTGTTATTTTTATGTGCTGGTTTAATTATTCATTTTATGTTTAATAATCAAGATATTCGTTATATGGGTAATTTAGTAATATTTTCTCCTTTATTGTGTTTAATATTTAATGTTGGTAATTTAGCATTATGTGGGTTTCCTTTTATAGCTGGATTTTATTCAAAGGATTTAATAGCTGAGATGTTTTTATTTTATAAATTTGATTTTTTTTTTTTTTTTTTTTTTTTTATTTCTTTTGGTTTAACTGTTTCTTATACTGTTCGTTTATATTTTTATAGAATTTTAAATATAATAAATTTTTATTCATTAAATTTAATTATAGATGATTATTTTATAATTTTTTCTATAATTATCTTAATATTATTTTCTGTTTTTGGTGGTTCAATAATTAGTTGATTAGTTTTTTATTATTTTAATTTAATTTATTTATCCTTTATATTTAAGTTTATAGTAATTATTTTTATTTTTATAGGTTTATTATTGGGTAATTTAATTTTTAAATTTAAAATTAATTATTTAAATTATTTTATTATGAATTTATATATATTTATAAGAAATATATTTTTTATACCTTTTCTTTTTTCTTATAGAATTTCTTTTTTTTTTTTTTATTTATCTAAGATATTATTATATTTATTAGATATAGGTTGAATAGAAAAGTTAGGAAGTCAGGGTATTTATAGTGAATTTATGAAAATAAATAATTTGAATCAATTTGTTCAATATTTAAATTTAAAAATTTATCTAATTATCTTTATAATATTATTTTTAATAATTTATTTATTTAATTAAATTTAAATAGCTTATATTTAGAGTTTAATATTGAAGATATTAAGGAAATTTTTAAAATTTTTAAATATTTATAAATTGAATTAATTATTTTTACATTGAAAATGTAATGTTTTACATAAACTATATAAATTAGAAATATTAATGAAGTTAATCACTATTAATAAATTAGAAGTTTATTTTAAAATATTTCTAATTGGAATAAATATTCAATAATATTATTAACAGTAATATACCTCTTTTTGGTTTCAATTAAAATAAGGAATAATTATATATTCATATATTTAAGTCGAAATTAAATTACAATTTTTGTATTCTTATTAAAGATAAATTAAAAATTAATAAGTTTTGATTGCTAATCAAATGTTTTTTTTTAAACTAAAATCCTAAATTTTTCAATTTAAAATATTATTATTTCATTCATGGAAAATTCCTAGAATTAAGATTATAAGAAATATATAAAATATAATTAAATAATTATTTATATTAGAGTTATTTATTGTAATAAAAAATGGTAAAAGAATTCTAATTTCAATATCAAAAATTAAAAATAAAATAGTAATAATAAAAAAATGAATAGAAAAGGGTATTCGAGATTTACTATGTGGATCAAACCCACATTCAAATGCTGAATTTTTTTCTCGATTAATAAATATTTTTTTTGAGATATTTATTCTAATTATTATTATGATTGAGCATAAAGTAAAAATTATTATTGCTGAGATTATTAATATTTTAATTATTTATATTAATTATTAATTAAATTTTTTGATTGGAAATCAATTATATTTTTTATATTATATAAATATTTAGATCATCAGTAAATAAAAATAAATAAAAATAATCAAACTACATCTACAAAGTGTCAGTATCAGGCTCTTGCTTCGAATCCAAAATGATGATTATTTGAAAAATGATTATTATTATGACGTCATGTTGTAATAATTAAAAAAATTGTTCCAATTAATACATGTAATCCATGAAATCCTGTAGTTAAAAAAAAAACTGATCCATAAATTCTATCTGTTATAGTAAATGATGCTTCTTTATATTCTATAAATTGAATTATTGTAAAATAAATTCCTAGTATTACAGTAATAATTAGACTAATTTTAGTATTGACATGTATATTTCTTAGTAAAGAGTGGTGAGCTCATGTAATTGAAATTCCTGAGGATAGAAGAATGATAGTATTTAGTAGTGGAATTTTGATTGGATTAAAAGCTTGGATATTATGGGGGGGTCATATTATACCAATTTCAATATTAGGTGAAAGTCTTCTGTGAAAGAATGTTCAAAAAAAAGATAAGAAAAAAAAAATTTCAGATACGATAAATAAAATTATTCCTCATCGTATATTAATTGAAACTTTTACAGTATGTAATCCTTGAAATGTTCTTTCTCGAATGACGTCTCGTCATCATTGATATATGGATAAAATAATAATTGTATTTCCTAAAATCATTATAATGTTTATATTAAAATGGAATCATTTAATTAAACCTATTATTATAATTATTGTTCCAAATGCTCTTGTTAAAGGTCATGGGCTATAATTTACTAAATGAAATGGGTGGTTATATTTATTCATTAGTTAATTTCTCTTGAATATAATGATGTTAAAATTATAAATACGTATCTTTGAATGATAGCGACAGACATTTCTAATACAATTAAGATAATTTGAATTAAAATTAGAAATACTAATAAATGAGTTGGTAAGTTATTTTTTAATCTTCTTAATAAATTAAGTAGTAAATGTCCAGCAATTATATTTGCTGTTAATCGTACTGCTAAAGTAATAGGTCGAATTACATTTCTTGTTGTTTCAATTAATACTATAAAAGGTATTAAAACTGATGGAGTTCCTTGAGGGATTAAATGTCTGAATATATGATTATAATTATTAATTCACCCAAATATTATTAATGCTAGTCAAAGAGGTAATCTTAAAGTTAAATTTGTAGATAAATGTCTTGTTCTTGTAAAAATATATGGAAAAAGTCCTAAAAAATTATTTACTATAAAAAAAAAAAAAATTCTAATGAAAAAAATAATTAAATTATTTTTTTTTAAGATTATTTTTAATTCTCTAATTAAAAATTTAATTAGAATTCATCTTATTATTATTATTCGATTGGGAATTATTCAAAAATTTAAAGGTATAATTAAAATTAATATTAAAGAAATAATTCAATTTATAGGTAATTTAATTACTGATGAAGGTTCGAAAATTAAAAATAAATTATTTATCATTTTATTTTAAAGGTTTTATTTATAAAGTTAATTTTATTGTAATTTTTATTTTTGAATATTAAAAAATAAATGTTATTATTTATGATTTTAATAATTATTAAAAAATATAAAAATAATATAATTCAATTTATGGGATTTATTTGAGGTATAAAAGAATATTATTTTTAATAATTTAAATTTGACAAATTTATGTTATATTTTAACTAATTCTTTCATTAGAAATATTCGTTAATTATTATGATTAGGTTTAAGAGACCTGAACTTACTTTAAGTTATCTAATGAGAAGGTTTTAATTCATTTAATAAAATATTTAATATTAATTCTTTCTAATGAAATTGGTATGAATCTATGATTTATTCCACAAATTTCAGAACATTGACCGAAAAATATTCCAGGTCGATTGATTAGGAATGATATTTGGTTTAATCGACCTGGAAGTGCATCAGCTTTAACCCCTAATCTTTGAATAGTTCAAGAATGAATTACATCATAAGATGTTGTGATTAGGCGTACTTGAGTATTTATTGGTATAATAATTTTGTTGTCATTATCTAATAGTCGAAATGAATTTAATTCATTATTTTTAATTATATATGAGTCAAAATTAATTTGATTAAAATCAGAATATTCATAGGATCAATATCATTGATGTCCAATAATTTTTAATGTAATAGAAGGGAAATTAATTTCATCAATTATGTAAATTAATTTTAAAGATGGTAGTGCAATATTGATTAAGAAAAAACCAGGAATGATAGTTCAAATTATTTCAATATTTTGATTTTCAATTAGATTTACATTAATAAATTTATTTATTATTATATTATATATAAAGTATATAATAAATATTGTAATAATTGTTAAAAAAAATATAGTATTATCATAAAAAAAAAGTAATTGTTCTATTAATGGAGATGCTCTATTTATTATATTAATGTTAGATCATGTTGTTATATTCTAAAAAAAATATATAATTTTATAATTAAGGTTTAAACTTAATGCATTTATTCTGCCATATTAGAATTTTATTAAAATAGGAATTTCATTAAATCTATGTTCTTGAGGAGGGGTTATTTGAATTCATTCAATAAAAGATTTTCTTTGAATATTAAATAGGTTATAATTTTTATTAATAAGTGATTTTCATAGAATAATTAAAAATATAATTACTGCAATAAAAGAAATAGATGATCCGATTGAGGAGATTAAGTTTCATGAATAATAAAAATCAGGATAATCTGAGTATCGTCGAGGTATTCCTGAAAGACCTAGAAAATGTTGAGGGAAAAATGTTATATTTACTCCTAAAAATATTACTAAAAATTGAATTTTTATTATATTTTCATTTAAAGATAATCCTGTTATTAGAGGATATCAATAAATGAATCCTGCTATAATTGCAAATACAGCTCCTATTGATAGAACATAATGAAAATGTGCTACAACATAATATGTATCATGTAAAATAATGTCAATTGATGAATTAGATAGTATAATTCCAGTTAATCCTCCAATAGTAAATAAAAAAATAAATCCTAATGTTCAATTAATTCTTGAATTAAATTTAATTTTAATTCCGTTTAATGTTGTTAATCAACTAAAAATTTTAATTCCTGTAGGAATGGCAATAATTATGGTAATTGAAGTGTAATAAGCTCGTGTATCAATATCTATTCCTACTGTAAATATATGATGTCCTCATACAATAAATCCTAATAATCCAATTGATAATATAGCATAAATTATTCCTATTGATCCAAATGATTCATTTTTACCTCTTTCATTAATAATAATATGAGAGATAATACCGAATCCAGGAAGAATTAAAATATATACTTCTGGGTGCCCAAAAAATCAGAATAAATGTTGATATAAAATTGGATCTCCACCTCCTGCTGGATCAAAAAATGAAGTATTTAGATTTCGGTCTGTTAATAATATAGTAATAGCTCCTGCTAATACTGGTAATGAAAGTAATAATAATAAAGCTGTAATACCAATTGATCAAACAAATAATGATAAAATATCAAAAGTTAATCTTTTTAACTTTATATTAATAATAGTTGTAATAAAATTAATAGCTCCTAAAATAGAAGAAATTCCTGCTAAATGTAAAGAAAAAATAGAAATATCAACTGCTTTACCTGAGTGGAATATATTATTAGATAATGGTGGGTATACAGTTCATCCTGTTCCTGCTCTATTATCCATAAATATAGAAGAAATTAAGAAAAAAATAGAAGGAGGTAAAAATCAAAATCTAAGATTATTTATTCGAGGGAATGCCATGTCAGGTGCTCCTAATATTAGTGGAACTAGTCAATTTCCAAATCCTCCAATTATAATAGGTATTACTATGAAAAAAATTATAATAAAAGCATGAATAGTAACAATTGAGTTATAAATTTGATCATTTCCTGTGAAAGAACCTGGAGTTCTTAATTCAATTCGAATAATTATTCTTAAAGAAGTTCCAATTAATCTTGATCAGATTCCAAAAATAAAATAAAGAGTTCCAATATTTTTATGATTAGTAGAATATATTCATTTAATTATAGTAAAATGGCTGATAAAGGCAATAAATTGTAAATTTATTTATAAATATTAATATTTTTTTACTAATCTTATATTCAATAATGATATTAAATTGCAAATTTAAAGGTTAATTAAAATTTAATTTAAGATTTAAATTTAATTTATTTTAAATTTTGAAAATTTATAGTTTATTTAACTTAAAATCTTATAATATGTATATAATTCTTATTATTATTGAATTAAATAAGGAAATTATTAATAAGTTATAATTAATTATTTTAAATTTAGAGTTTTTAAATTGAATAAATCATTTTATTTTAAATGAATTAAAAGTTAAAAGTTGATATAATATATATAAATATACATATAAAATAATTAATGATCTTATTATTATGAAGATATTTATAAAAAAAAAGTTATTGTATAGAATAAAGTTAATTGTAAATCATTTTATTAAAAATCCTATAAAAGGAGGGAGTCCTCCTAATGAAAAAAAAATTATTATTATAATAATTAGTCTATGATTTAAATTAAATATTTGATTTAAATTGTAAATATTAAATAAAAAAAATATTATGCAAATATTTATTATTATAAATAAATAATTTAATATATAAAAATTAAATATATTGTTATTAGTTATTATTCTGGATATTATTCAACTAATTTGATTAATTGATGAATACCCTAATAATTTAACAATAGATGTTTGATTAATTCTTCCTAATATTCTAATAATAGAGTTTAAGTAAACTCTAAAAATAATTAAATTTAAATTAAAATTATATCTTAATATAATTATAGGTATAATTTTTTGTCAGGTTGAAATAAAAAAAAAAATAAATCAATTTATTGATTCAATAATTTGAATATATCAAAAATGAAAAGGAGCTGATCCTAATTTTATTAGTATACATATATTTATTAGTATAAAAATATTATTTTTATAGTTTATTCAATTTCATATTATAATAATTAGTATAAATAATATAATGGAACAAATAATTTGAATAAAAAAATATTTTATTATTCTTTCAGATTCTAAATTATTTTTAGAATAAATTAATGGGATAAAAGAAAATAAATTAATTTCTATTATTATTCATCTTATGATTCATGAATTTATAGATATTATAAATATTGTTCTTAATATTATAATTATTAATATAATTATTTTTGAAGAATTTATAAAAATTTTAAAAAAAAGATATTCTTTATATATGAATTATGAGTTCATTAGCTTAATATTAGCTTATTTTTAATTAATAAAGATAATTTTTTAATTATATAATTTATCCTATCAGAATAATCCTTTTATCAGGCACTTTATTGTATAAAAGTGTTTGGCACAAAAGATTTTGATTCTTTTAGGTTTAATTAAGTTTAATATATACAT